AGGCGAATCAGTATGTTAATCCCTCACCTAAAATTCCGTCCTTCCCCCGTGTTATGAAGAAAAAATTGTAGGAGTGAAATCTTAATATAATTTGACAAAAAAAAAAGCAATAGTAGTCAAGAAAGTCCACGGAAAAAAGAATATGTATTTTTATCTTTCTATTTTGAAAAAATTAAACAAAGGGATTCGCAAATAAAAGCGCTAATGCTACAACCAACCCATAAATAGTTAAAGCTTCCATAAAAGCCAGACTAAGTAATAAAGTACCCCTTATTTTGTCCTCTGCTTCCGGTTGTCGCGCAATCCCTTCTACAGCTTGCCCTGCAGCTGTGCCTTGACCAACTCCAGGTCCGATGGAAGCAAGCCCGACAGCCAACCCAGCAGCAATAACAGAAGCAGCAGCAATTAGCGGATTCATGATAAGTTTCTCCTATTCCAAATAAAATAAAGAAAAGAAATAGTTAATAATATAATCAACCAAGAAATTATGACTTTATTATTTCATTCTTCATATTTCTCTTTATCTAGTCGAAGTGTAATTGAAATTTCAAGAAGATCTAATATGACATATACATGTGTTTCTTCCATACCGTAAACCAATTAGTTGTGTCTTATATTCAATCAGATTCGAGAATTATTCTTTGAAACCTGCAAAAAAAAAAATAAAGAGTTGTCCTAGATCAATTATATATACATCTAGTTTGACTCCCCGACCCTTTATTTTATTATAGTACATACATTACACTAAATAGTATAGGTATTTTATTTATACCTTATCCTTATTGCAATTGCATCTTTCTTTTTTGGGGGGTGGATAATCCTTTTGATTATTGATTATTTTTAATAAAGTAGATTATCGTGAGCCGCACCTACTTTGTGGAGGGCTAAACTCAAAAAATACTATTTCGATAACTCGTCAATGATGCCCTTCCATGGATTCACCTATATAAGCCGCAGCTAAAGTAGCAAAAATAAGAGCTTGAATACCACTTGTAAATAATCCAAGGAACATAACAGGTATAGGAACTACTAAAGGTACTAACGAAACAAGAACAACAACTACTAATTCATCAGCTAATATATTTCCGAAAAGTCGAAAACTAAGCGATAAGGGTTTTGTGAAATCTTCTAAGATGTTTATCGGTAAAAGGATTGGAGTTGGTTGGATGTATTTACCAAAATAAGACAATCCTTTTTTTGAAATACCCGCATAGAAATATGCTACTGACGTAAGTAAAGCTAATGCAACAGTAGTATTTATATCATTAGTGGGTGCAGCTAACTCTCCATGAGGTAACTTTATAATTTTCCAAGGTAAAAGAGCCCCTGACCAATTGGAAACAAAAATAAATAGAAACAGAGTTCCAATAAAAGGAACCCACGGACCATATTCTTCTCCAATCTGAGTTTTGCTCACATCTCGAATGAATTCAAGGACATATTCAAAGAAATTCTGACCGGAAGTGGGAATAGTTTGCGGATTTCGAACAACTAGAATGGTTGAAACTAATAAGATAGCAATAACAACCCAAGAGGTAATAAGTACTTGAGCATGCACTTCAAAATCCCCTATTTGCCAATAGAGATGTTGACCTACTTCCACAGCAGATATATCGTATAATCTGTTTAATGTGTTCATGGAACCTAATAGAACATTCATATTGCCCTGCCCTCTAAAAAATATAACTTGAAAGGGAATTATTTTGATTCGACCATTTACTTTTTTACTTTCATTTTCTATTTGGAATACCTACTCATCATTGAATATTTCTGTTTGTTCTTTTTGCACAATTTTCTAATTGTATAATATAATAACCGATTCCATAAATCTATGAATCCCTCCACCATACCAAGTCTAAAAATTTTATATTAATTAATAATTATTATTAATCAAAAATTTTGTATATAGCTAGAACGACCCTCACAAATTGCAAATACTAATTTGTTAAGAATTAATCGGATTGAAGCTATAGCATCATCATTAGCTGGAATCGAAATATCTGCGAGATCGGGGTCACAATTTGTATCGATTAAACAAATTGTTGGAATTCCCAAAGTGATACATTCTCTAAGAGCCGTATATTCTTCTTGCTGATCAACGATTATTACAAGATCGGGTAACCCCGTCATATATTTTATGCCGCCCAGATATGTTTCCAAATGAGATAATTGTCTCTTCAACGTAGCGGCATCTCTTTTTGGAAGAGAATTGAGTTTACCCGTCTTTTGCTCCGTTCTCAAGTCCCTGAACTTACGAAGTCTTGTTTCTGTAGTATACCAATTCGTTAACATACCGCCGAGCCATTTTTTATTAACATAATGACATCGAGCTCTTATTGCAGCCCGTTTTACTGGATCGGCTGCTTTTTTTTTTGTACCAACAATTAAGAATTGTTTTCCTCTGCTTGCTGCATCAAAAACCAAATCACAAGCTTCTGATAAAAAACGAGCAGTTTGAGTAAGATTTATAATATGAATACCCTTATGCTTTGTGGATATATAAGGTGCCATTCGAGGATTCCATTTCCTGGTATCATGGCCAAAATGAACTCCAGCTTCCATCATCTCTTCAAAAGTTATGTTCCAATATCTTTTTGTCATTTATCCCCACACTTTTTTTTTTTTTTAAGTTGAAAAAAAAAAAAAGAGACCTGGTATCCTAAAATATAAATAAATAATTGTTCCGATGGAACCTTCTGTTTTATTGAAAATTGGCTGTTAATACATAATCATAATAAAGCCATTCATTTTTTTTTTTCTATTTATTATACTTACTTTATTACGAAATCAAAAGACTTCATTTAAAGTAAAGGGATGAATCTAATCTTCTTTTAGGAAGCATTAAATCCTAGATTTCAAATGGATCACATAAATTCTTTGACATGAAAAAAATCAAATAATTTCCTGTGATGAAACAAAAGATTTCTAATTTCTACTTCGAATAAATTCTTTTTTTTTTCCAAGGTAATCTTGTTCTGTTGCCCTGACCGTGAACGGTGCATTATTCTTTTGAACCCGGTACCAACAGGGATCATTCCGCCTAAAACAACATTCTCTTTAAGACCTTTCAACCAATCGATACGACCCCGAAGAGCGGCTTTTGCTAAAACTCTAGAAGTTTCTTGAAAACTCGCTTCGGATATGAAACTTTGAGTATTCAGAGATGTTTTTGTTATTCCCAATAATAAAGCTCGGTAACAAATTGCTTCTTCCAAGGCACGCCCCGTTCGTTCGGCTCGCAATAATCCAATTAGTTCGCCAGGTAAAAATACATTAGACATTCCATCTTCTGAAACCAAGACTTTGGATGTTATTTGACGCACAATAATTTCTATATGTCGATTATGGATGTGTACTCCCTGGGATCGATAAACCTTTTGGATTTTATTAACCAAAGAAATACGACTTTGCGCTATAGTTAGCTCAGCACCAATCAAGAATCCCCAGGGAATGCCGAGAATTCTTGTTATACAGTCGTTCCAAGCATCAATTCTTTTTTCTAGATTCATCGATATTGAATCAATCGAACGTATTTCTAATATCTGTTCCACTTTTGGAAGACCTTGTGTTATATCACCGGATCTCGATTTTTCATATATAAATGTAACTAATATATCTCCTTCATAAAGGATTTCTCCATAATGTCCATGAATGGTTGCTCCTGGAGTTGCCAAATAAGGGTTAGCCGATCTTATTATTACAGAATCCATCTGAACAGTTAGAACTTGACCCGATTTTAGTTTTAAATGTGGTCCATTTTTTGTTTGAGCTATACATATATTTTCACAAATAAATTGTCCAAGACTAATTATTGTAAAAGTTTTTTCACAAAAATTATGATGGAGAAAATCCCAATTCAAATGGAATGGATTTAAAACGATGTTACTGTATAGATCGGGTTTGAAAATTTTCTCGTTTTCGTCCATTAAATAATATTGAATTACTTGAAAGGTTTCCTTTAATTTGTCAAGTTGCAAATTTTTAGTTATTGAGATCTGATTATGAGTTATTAAACGAGAAAATGAATAAAAATTTGCAATTTGAAGGACTATTCCTAAAGGGCCTAACGAATTCTTAATTGGAATTATAGGATCTTTTTTTATCCCATTAGGATATTTTACGTTGTTGAAAGGTTTCATTTGAAAACAATTAGATGATGACAAAATTATCAAAGATCGGCATTCCTTTTTTCTATTCAACAACATACGAATAGTTCCGTGATTTTGCCGAAGTGATTGTTGAATTTTTGTCTTGGAATGCATAGATAAAAAGGGATTGATATTGATCCGATCCGAATCCGAGATCAATCCTAAACCAGATGGGTTATTCCTTTTTCGTATATATGAAGTATGAGATTTCACTAAGTCAATTCTTAGGAAATACTCAATTAAACCATTTGTACTTACTTCAACAAAGGAAGCGAGGGCCTCATCAATAGAAGAACTTCTTTTGTCTTGAGCCCAATTCAAGACTAAACAAGTACGAACTAATTGAATCCTTGTGTCAGAAATTCCTCGAATGGATTTTCCATTTCCATAAAGAATATAATTGATAACTTTAAGTTCCAGATTATCCTTTTCCTGGAACAGATCTTGGGGGAAAAGTTTTACAAAATTGATACTGTCTGGTATTTCATATAGAATTACAGGTCGAACCAAAACAAAATACTTTTTCTTGGTAGTTGTGATCCATTGGACATAGGTCCAATTGTTCAGTTTTTTTGATTCCTTCCATTTTTTTTTTTTTACGGTTCTGGGTGGTATCAAGATGGCACTGGGTCGGGATATTTTATCCATTTCTCCGGGAAAATGTATATTTCCTGAAAATATTTTTAATTCCATTTTTTTTTTTTTCTTTTCCAATCGAACCAATCCTCCTACTCGACTTCTTATATTTAAAGTGATTGGTGTTCCAATTCCAACGAGACTATTATTTCGTACCATTATAGAAGAAGATTCGGGTAAAATATGCACTTCTTCGGGAATAAAAAAAAATCGATCTACTTTGACTTGATATTTTGGCTTTAATTCTTTGATTCCTCGATACTCAATTAAATCGTCTTTTTGAAAAATGGACTGAATTCCTATAGTTCTATATTTAGTAATTCCTGAACTCTGTCTTCTGTATTGAGGATCATCGAAATAAGCAAAAATACTATTTCTATGAAAAATACCATTGATAGGTATTTCAATCGAGACACCAGAAGGGGGCGTTAGTTCGTTCTTTCGTTCTTGAATTGATTGGAATGGAATAAGAAATCTATTTCTTCGCCTTTTTGCCAAAAAAGAAAAAGTATCGTGAAAAATAGCAGCATACATCAAATGACAATGATCCATACATAGGAGTTGATTAAATATTGAATAATCGAAAATATTCCTTTCTTTTGTACCAAAAGTATTGAAATTCAATAAGTTATTTTGTACTTGATCATTACTTACTGAAAGGTTCGAAATATTTGTTTTTGTGGTAGAAAGAGAATTTATGTGAATTTGATCTTGATCCTTGCGAAGTAAAAAATGGATTGCATCAGACCTGCACGACTTTCCTGATAATACCCATAAATGACTTGTTTTTGGTAAGATATGTACATTACTATACAGAAATTCGGATGCGTGGTATACATCGGTACTCCAATGCATTTCCCCTTCTGAATCAGAATAAATATGTTTTCGAACCTTTTCTTTCAAATTAAAAGTAGATGTTCCCGCGCGGATCTCAGCAATCACTTGCTCTGATTTTACATATTGATCATTTTGAACTAATAGAAAACTTTTTGGTGGAATAATCACGTTATGTATAATATCGTCACTTTCAATAGTTACATACAAGTCTATATTACATAAAAAAGCAGGATATCCATGACGTGTACGTGTAGGGTGAACTAAATCCTCATTAAATTTTATTTTTCCATTCGAGGGGGCTCGCACATATTCTGCAGTACCCCCTGTGAATACTCCACCAGTATGAAAAGTTCTTAATGTTAGTTGAGTGCCCGGTTCTCCTATAGATTGACCTGCTATAATACCGACAGCTTCTCCCAATTCTACCAGGTCCCCATGAATAGGACTCCGGCCATAACACAATCGGCAGATCCAAGACGTATTCCTACAGGTAAAGGGGGTTCGAATAAATATAGGTTGTGTTTGAAAAGTTATGAATCGATTGATAAGTCCAATTCCAATATCTTGATTTCGAACGACAATGCATCGTGAACCTATATATATATCGTCTGCTAATACACGACCAATTAATGTTTGTATCAAAATTCTTTCTGGCATCATTCCATTTCGGGTATTCACAGAAATCCCTCGAATGGTACCGCAATCTGTTCGACGTACAACAATGTGTTGAACCACTTCAACAAGTCTACGTGTAAGATATCCAGCATCTGATGTTCGTACAGCAGTATCGACAACCCCTTTGCGGGCTCCGTAGCAAGAAATGATATATTCTGTTAAAGACAGTCCTTCGCGTAAATTGCTTTGAATGGGTAACTCAATCATTTGTCCTTGTGGATCTGACATTAATCCCCTCATTCCTACTAATTGGTGCACTTGAGATGCATTTCCTCTAGCTCCTGAAAAAGACATTATATGGACTGGATTAAAAGGGTCAGTCATCCTAAAATTAGGATTCATTTCTTGTCGCAAATATTCGCTTGTAGCATACCATATTTCAATGGATTGGCGTAATTTTTCTACCGCATGGACATTCCCATAATGGTTATGTTTTTCCAAAATCAAACTTTGTTGTTCGGCATCTTGGACTAGCCATCCTTTAGAAGGTATTGTTAAAAGATCATCAATTCCTAATGAAATAGATGTAGCAGTAGCTTGACGGAACCCTAGAGTCTTTACTTGATCCAGGATGTGTGATGTATATGCCATTCCGAAATGATCTATTAATCTGCTAATAAGTCGTTTAATGGCAGTTCCACCTATCACGTTATTGTGAAAGACTAGATTGGCCCGTTCTGCCATAAGTACCTCCATATTCCACTCAGTGGCATTCGGTTCGACAATGGATTTGAGTGAATGATTGGAAAACTTCCTTTTCTTTATCTTTATTCACGTATTGAAAAGATCCTAGTTGAATCGAGAAGACCTGAATTTAAACCAGTATCATAAATTTACCTAGCGTAGATACCAACACCAACCATCTATATGATTAGATACCGTATGAATAGGCCCGACAAAAACCTTGTATAGCTTCTTCGATTTCTCGATAAAAAGAAATATGACCAACAGTGGTTCGAATGTATATACAACGAATTTCTTTTTTTATACTTCTTATTACTAAATAATGCCCATAAATCTCATAATAGGTACCCAAAGATTCATAGTGAACTTCGATAGGAACTTCTCTTGAAGACATAATGCATTGATCTATTCTCCACCGGAGCCAAAAAGGACTATCGAAATTTATTCTTTTCTGTCGATAAGCTCCAATTGCATCATAGGAATTACAAAAAAAAGGTTCTTTTTTTTTCATATACTTATA